ATCCTTTCACTCTTTGATTGAATCTTTTTAGCTCTTGATATATACATATACGAAAATTTAACATACTTTTTTAAGTATAAACAGAAATTAAAAAATTAAAAAGAAAGTAAAGAATGTCTATTCCGACCCGTCTAAATTTCATTTGTATGAGGTATGAATATCTATCCAATACATTATTCACGTGTCAGGAACCAGATTTGAACTGGTGACACGAGGATTTTCAGTCCTCTGCTCTACCAACTGAGCTATCCCGACCATTTTCCGTGCATCATCCTAGCAGAGTACTTGTATCTATGTCAATGAAAAGAACTAAAAAAGACAGTCTTAACAAATTGGACCTAGTCCCCTTAATTTCTTATATATGCAAAAAGAAGACTTTCTTTGATTCCTTGAACATATATGTTAATTTGTGCAGGTATCGTATCTATACAAATTAAATTGGATTGCAATTGGAAGAATATATGAAAATTTCTATTCGGATCCATTTGTGAAAGAACAGAGTGAGGAAGTAAAATGGGCTTTTTTGGGGATAGAGGGACTTGAACCCTCACGATTTTAAAATTCGACGGATTTTCCTCTTACTATAAATTTCATTGTTGTTGGTATTTACATGTAAAATGGGACTCTCTCTTTATTCTTGTCCGATTAATCTTCAAAAGATCTATCAAACTCTGGAATGAATAATTTGATCACTGAATAACTGAATATTGGAATTCAATTCTTTTTTCAACTTCAATGAGAATTGATTCACAATAACTCTTCAATTTTTCATAGTCTATCATTCTAATCAATATAGAATAGAAATAGGGGGTTTCTATAGAACCTTATTCTATACTCATACTAATATACTAACTAATATACTAACTAATATACTCATAGTAGATAAGATATAAGATAATAGTCAGATGTGATATAAATAAGAAAGAAATGCGATGAATTGTTTGCTATGTCAGTATCTAGACGTACGTATTAGGTATATAAGATTATCCTTTCTGTCATTTCGATCTTTTCTTTTGATATTTTGATATAAGGATTTTAGCTACTAATCTAACGTAGTCAATTTCATTCGTTAGAACAGCTTCCATTGAGTCTCTGCACCTATCTCTTTTTATTCTTATTTTCCATTTTTTTTTTTAAGATTTGGCTCAGGATTGCCCATTTTTAGTTCCAGGGTTTCTCTGAATTTGGAAGTTAACACTTAGCAGGTTTCCATACCAAGGCTCAATCCAATCAAGTCCGTAGCGTCTACCAATTTCGCCATATCCCCCTTGCTTTGAAAAAAGAATCCATTTGTAATTCTATCCACCTCTTTCATTGATCTTGTCACTAAGGAATTCATTAGGTAATGATTCCTATTTGTTTCAATCCGAATGATTCTATCATTGATGTATCCGCAATTCAATATGGATAGATATATGTGGGATATATCTATCCCTTTCTTAATTATACATTTTTACAGTACTATAAAAAATAGTGGAACGGTCAATATTCATTCTTTTTTTTGTCCTCTTGTGTATAATGATAGAATCCAAATTTTTCATCAGTTTTATTCATTGATTTTCATTATTTGAATTATTCGAAGAGAAAGAAATATAATATGATTCTCTTTTCACTCTGTATCTATGTATCTATTAGGATATAGATAGTTTCGTTGCTTGAAATTGATATTTCAAGTTTTCAAGTATAGTTTTCTAGTTCCACGATTAGAATGAGATTATTCTAATGATAATAAATGAATTATTCATAATATGATTTTCATTTTTCTAAAATGATCATAATCAGAATATTATTGAATTTCAATATTTTATTTTTTTTATTTCTTGTATTGAATTATTTAATATGATAAATAATAAATGAAAAAATAAAATAGAATCTCATTCTAAATAATATTGATTCTCCTATATATTTAGATTAATATAAATATAATAATTTAAATCTCATATTTTATTTAATGTTTAATGAATGTAAATTATTTTTGGATTTTCTATCTAATATTTTTGAATTTCATTTTTTTTTTTTTTTTTTTCTTTCATATATATGGAATTTAATTTCTATTTCAATATCTAATTTATCTAGATCTAAATAGAATATAAAATATATAACTAATAACTAAGAAATAGAATAAATTTCAATAATCAAGAAATGAAAGAAAAAAAGAAAAGAATCACTAGGTAATAACTAAGATCCCAAGTTTACTGTATTCCTATACAGTATTGCTTTTATATCCGCCTGCTTAGCTCAGAGGTTAGAGCATCGCATTTGTAATGCGATGGTCATCGGTTCGATTCCGATAGCCGGCTCTTTTTCTTTCGATGATTGAAAATCTCTACTCTCACTTTCTCTAAATGTAGGGTCATCAATTTATTATGTCATGTCATGGTAACTTGCAGCTATAGCTATGAATAAAAAAGTTGACTAGAACAATTAGATCTCTACAGAAGAAATTGGAAAATGTAGTTTTTACTTGAATTTCCTATATATACAAAAAATCCGAATTTTG